GCTAGCGTAGCTTAATATAAAGCATAGCACTGAAGATGCTAAGATGGGTCCTAGAAAACTCCGCATGCATAAAGGCATGGTCCCGACCTTACTATCAGCTTTAACACAACTTACACATGCAAGTCTCCGCAACCCAGTGAGTATGCCCTTAACCCCCTCCCGGGGGTAAGGAGCGGACATCAGGCACAAACATTAGCCCAAGACGCCCAGCCTAGCCACACCCCCAAGGGAATTCAGCAGTGATAGACATTAAGCCATAAGTGAAAACTTGACTCAGTTAGTGTTAAGAGGGCCGGTAAAACTCGTGCCAGCCACCGCGGTTAGACGAGAGGCCCTAGTTGATATTATAACGGCGTAAAGGGTGGTTAGGGATAAATAATAATAAAGCCAAATGGCCCCTTGGCCGTCATACGCTTCTAGGTGTCCGAGGCCCTATATACGAAAGTAGCTTTAATTGACCCGCCTGACCCCACGAAAACTGAGAAACAAACTGGGATTAGATACCCCACTATGCTCAGCCGTAAACTTAGACATCCAAATACAATTAGATGTCCGCCAGGGTACTACGAGCACCAGCTTAAAACCCAAAGGACCTGACGGTGTCTCAGACCCCCCTAGAGGAGCCTGTTCTAGAACCGATAACCCCCGTTTAACCTCACCACTTCTAGCCACCCCAGCCTATATACCGCCGTCGTCAGCTTACCCTGTGAAGGAAACAAAAGTAAGCAAAATGGGCACAACCCAGAACGTCAGGTCGAGGTGTAGCGCATGAAATGGAAAGAAATGGGCTACATTTTCTATTACAGAATATTACGAACGTGCACCATGAAATAGTGCTTGAAGGAGGATTTAGTAGTAAAAGGGAAATAGAGTGTCCCTTTGAACCCGGCTCTGAGACGCGTACACACCGCCCGTCACTCTCCCCGTCAAAATGCACCAAAATACCTAATGCAACAGCACTGACAAGGGGAGGCAAGTCGTAACATGGTAAGTGTACCGGAAGGTGCACTTGGATCAAACCCAGGGCGTGGCTGAGTTAGTTAAGCATCTCACTTACACCGAGAAGACATCCATGCAAGTTGGATCACCCTGAGCCGAACAGCTAGCTTAATCACCAAATAAATGAACAATATAGATAAAATTGAGTAAACTAAATACAAAAACTAAATCATTCTTTTGCCTGAGTATGGGAGACAGAAAGGGCTACGCCGAAGCGATAGAAACAGTACCGCAAGGGAAAGCTGAAAGAGAAATGAAAAAACCCATATAAGCACAAAAAAGCAAAGATTAAATCTTGTACCTTTTGCATCATGATTTAGCCAGTACACCCAAGCAAAGAGACCTTTAGTTTGAAACCCCGAAACCAGGTGAGCTACCCCGAGACAGCCTATTAAGGGCCAACCCGTCTCTGTGGCAAAAGAGTGGGAAGAGCTCCGGGTAGAAGTGACAGACCTACCGAACCTGGTGATAGCTGGTTACCTAAGAAATGAATAGAAGTTCAGCCTCGTACCCCTCCAGTCAAAACAGTACAAACAGGACACAGAGAGACATACGAGAGTTAGTTAAAGGGGGTACAGCCCCTTTAACAGAGGACACAACCTTTTCAGGAGGATAAAGATCATAACATATAAAACATACTGTTCTAGTGGGCCTAGAAGCAGCCATCTACATAGAAAGCGTTAAAGCTCAGACAGAAATAAGTTTATTATTCTGACAAAAAATCTTACTCCCCTAAATACTATTAGGCCAACCCATGCCCACATGGAAGAGACTATGCTAAAATGAGTAACAAGAAGGCCTGTCCTTCTCCAAGCACAAGTGTAAGCCAAAACGGACCAACCATTGGCAACTAACGAACTCAACCCAAGAGAGCAATGTGAACTACAAGTATAAGCAAGAAGAACTCACAACTTAATCATCGTTACCCCCACACTGGAGTGCCACCATAGGAAAGACTAAAAGAGAGGGAAGGAACTCGGCAAACACAAGCCTCGCCTGTTTACCAAAAACATCGCCTCCTGCAACGCAACCAAGTATAGGAGGTCCAGCCTGCCCAGTGACTACAAGTTCAACGGCCGCGGTATTTTGACCGTGCAAAGGTAGCGCAATCACTTGTCTTTTAAATAGAGACCTGTATGAATGGCTAAACGAGGGCTTAACTGTCTCCCCTTTCAAGTCAGTGAAATTGATCTGCCCGTGCAGAAGCGGGTATAATATTACAAGACGAGAAGACCCTTTGGAGCTTAAGGTATAAAGATCAACCACGTCAAGCAACTAAATGAAAAGCAAAAACTTTGTGGAATCTGATACTTTACCTTCGGTTGGGGCGACCACGGAGGAAAAAAGATCCTCCGAGTGGACCGGGACAAACCTCCTAGAGCCAAGAGAAACACCTCTAAGCCACAGAACATCTGACCAAACATGATCCGGCCAAAAAGCCGATCAACGAACCAAGTTACCCTAGGGATAACAGCGCAATCCTCTCCCAGAGTCCATATCGACGAGAGGGTTTACGACCTCGATGTTGGATCAGGACATCCTAATGGTGCAGCCGCTATTAAGGGTTCGTTTGTTCAACGATTAAAGTCCTACGTGATCTGAGTTCAGACCGGAGCAATCCAGGTCAGTTTCTATCTGTAACGCTACTTTTCCTAGTACGAAAGGATCGGAAAAGAGGGGCCCATACTTAAAGCACGCCCCACCCCTAATTTATGAAGACAAATAAATAGAATAAAGGGCGGGCCAAAATCCCAGCTGCCCAAAATAAGGACATACTGGGGTGGCAGAGCATGGTAAATTGCGAAAGGCCTAAGCCCTTTTAACCAGAGGTTCAAGTCCTCTTCCCAGTTTATGCCAAACACTCTAATTAACCATCTACTTACCCACCTAATTAACCCCCTAGCCTACATCGTGCCTGTACTCTTAGCAGTAGCCTTTCTAACGCTAATTGAACGAAAAGTCCTAGGATATATACAGCTACGGAAAGGACCAAATGTGGTAGGACCCTACGGACTACTTCAGCCAATTGCCGACGGAGTGAAACTATTTATCAAAGAACCAGTCCGCCCATCTACATCATCCCCATTTCTATTTCTAGCCGCCCCAATACTTGCACTAACCCTAGCCCTAACCCTATGAGCACCAATACCCATACCCCACCCAGTAACTGACCTAAACCTAGGGATCTTGTTTATTCTAGCCCTATCAAGCCTCGCAGTATACTCGATTCTAGGTTCGGGCTGAGCGTCAAATTCAAAATATGCACTAATTGGGGCCTTACGGGCCGTAGCCCAGACAATCTCCTACGAAGTCAGCCTGGGGCTCATCCTCCTCTCAGTCATTATCTTTTCAGGGGGTTACACCCTGCAAACATTTAATGTTACCCAAGAAAGCATTTGATTACTCATCCCCGCTTGACCCTTAGCTGCAATGTGGTATATTTCAACACTAGCTGAAACAAACCGAGCACCATTTGATCTGACAGAGGGGGAATCAGAACTAGTATCTGGTTTCAACGTAGAATATGCAGGGGGACCTTTCGCATTATTTTTCCTGGCCGAATACGCTAACATCCTTTTAATAAACACCCTCTCAGCCGTGTTGTTTCTAGGAGCCTCACACATCCCCAGCATTCCCGAGCTTACAACAATTAACCTCATAACCAAAGCCGCACTCCTGTCTATTATATTCTTATGGGTGCGAGCCTCATATCCACGATTCCGGTATGATCAACTGATACATCTAGTATGAAAAAATTTTCTTCCCCTAACACTCGCTTTCGTACTATGACACACCGCCCTGCCAATCGCAATAGCAGGACTCCCCCCACAATTATAACCAAGGGAACTGTGCCTGAATGCCCAAGGACCACTTTGATAGAGTGACTTATGGGGGTTAAAATCCCCTCAGTTCCTAGAAAGAAGGGAATTGAACCCATGCTCAAGAGATCAAAACTCTTGGTGCTTCCTTTACACCACTTTCTATGGCAGAGTCAGCTAACAAAGCTTTCGGGCCCATACCCCGAACATGACGGTTAAAATCCCTCCTCCGCCAATGAACCCATATGTACTTACGATTTTACTATCTAGCCTAGGACTAGGAACTACTCTAACCTTTGCCAGCTCTCACTGACTCCTAGCTTGGATAGGCCTAGAGATCAACACACTGGCCATCACCCCACTAATAGCACAGCATCACCACCCCCGCGCAGTAGAAGCAACAACAAAATATTTCTTAACCCAAGCCACCGCAGCAGCAATAATCCTATTCGCGAGCACAACAAATGCCTGAATTACAGGGGAGTGAAGCATTAATGATATATCAAGCCCTACCGCCAACACAATGTTTGTAGCCGCCCTAGCGCTTAAAATTGGACTAGCACCAATACACTTCTGAATGCCAGAGGTCCTACAAGGATTGGACCTACTAACAGGCCTGATCCTATCCACCTGACAAAAACTTGCCCCATTTGCACTAATTATTCAAACAGCACAAACCATCGACCCACTGCTATTAACAATGCTAGGGATTATATCCACACTAGTTGGAGGATGGGGGGGACTAAATCAAACCCAACTACGAAAAGTTCTGGCCTACTCCTCAATCGCCCACATGGGCTGAATAATTATTGTAATCCAATACGCCCCACAACTCACCCTAGTTGCACTAGGAACATATATTATTATGACCTCCGCAGCATTCCTAACCCTAAAAATATCACTAACAACCAAAGTCAGCACACTCGCAACAACCTGATCGAAAAGCCCAGTGCTGGCATCAACGACTGCTCTTGTGTTACTGTCATTAGGAGGACTTCCCCCACTTACAGGATTTTTACCAAAATGAATAATTTTACAAGAGCTAACGAAACAAGACCTCCCAATCATCGCCACAGCTATAGCCCTGGCCGCACTAATTAGTTTGTACTTCTACCTACGACTGTGCTATGCAATAACACTGACCATCTCCCCCAACACAACCAACTCAACCACCCCCTGACGGACCCAAACGACCCAAACATCTGTCCCACTAGCCCTATCTATTGTAGCCGCACTAGGACTATTACCAGCGACCCCTGCCATCCTAATACTAATCACCTAGGGACTTAGGATAATATTAGACCAAAAGCCTTCAAAGCTTTAAGTAGAAGTGAAAATCTTCTAGTCCCTGACTAAAACCTACAAGAGATTAACTTGCATCTTCTAATTGCAAATCAGACACTTTTATTAAGCTAAGGCTTTACTAGGTGGGAAGGCCTCGATCCTACAAACTCTTAGTTAACAGCTAAGCGCTCAAGCCAGCGAGCATCCACCTACTTTTCCCGCCGCCTGACTCAGTGAGGCGGGAAAAGCCCCGGCAGGGTATTAGTCTGCGTCTTTGGATTTGCAATCCAATGTGTTCTCCACCACGGGGCTGATAGGAAGAGGACTTAAACCTCTGTCTTCGGGGCTACAACCCACCGCCTAAGCACTCGGCCACCCTACCTGTGGCAATCACACGTTGATTCTTCTCTACCAACCACAAAGACATTGGCACCCTTTACCTCGTATTCGGTGCCTGAGCCGGAATAGTAGGAACTGCTTTAAGCCTTCTTATTCGAGCCGAATTAAGCCAACCCGGATCACTTCTAGGCGATGACCAAATTTATAATGTTATTGTTACTGCTCACGCCTTCGTGATGATCTTCTTTATAGTAATGCCCATCCTTATTGGAGGATTTGGAAACTGACTTGTACCGCTAATAATTGGAGCCCCAGACATAGCATTCCCCCGAATAAATAATATAAGCTTCTGACTACTACCCCCATCATTCCTATTATTACTAGCTTCTTCTGGTGTTGAAGCTGGAGCCGGAACAGGATGAACAGTGTATCCCCCTCTTTCAGGAAACCTAGCCCACGCGGGAGCATCAGTAGACCTAACAATCTTCTCACTCCACTTGGCAGGAGTTTCATCAATCCTAGGGGCAATCAATTTTATTACTACAACTATTAATATGAAACCCCCAGCCATCTCCCAATATCAAACACCCTTATTCGTCTGATCCGTGCTCGTAACCGCCGTATTACTTCTTCTATCATTACCGGTTTTAGCCGCCGGAATTACAATACTCCTAACAGATCGAAACCTCAACACCACATTCTTTGATCCGGCTGGAGGAGGAGACCCAATCCTTTACCAACATTTATTTTGATTCTTTGGCCACCCAGAAGTATACATTCTTATTCTTCCAGGATTTGGAATTATTTCTCACGTCGTAGCTTATTATTCAGGCAAGAAAGAACCATTTGGGTACATAGGAATGGTTTGAGCCATAATGGCTATTGGCCTTTTAGGGTTTATTGTATGAGCCCACCACATGTTTACCGTTGGGATGGACGTAGACACCCGTGCATACTTTACATCCGCAACAATAATTATCGCAATTCCAACAGGTGTAAAAGTGTTTAGTTGACTAGCCACACTTCACGGAGGATCAATCAAATGAGAAACACCCATACTATGAGCCCTTGGGTTTATTTTCCTGTTTACAGTGGGAGGACTGACGGGAATTGTCCTGTCCAACTCATCACTTGACATTGTTCTTCATGACACCTACTACGTAGTCGCACACTTCCACTACGTACTGTCAATAGGCGCTGTATTTGCTATTATAGCAGCCTTTGTACACTGATTTCCCCTACTGACAGGGTACACCCTTAACAGCGCCTGAACAAAAATTCACTTCGGAGTTATATTTATTGGGGTTAACCTTACGTTCTTCCCACAACATTTCCTAGGTTTGGCAGGTATACCACGACGATATTCTGACTACCCAGATGCCTATGCCTTATGAAATACAGTATCATCCGTTGGGTCACTAATCTCTTTAGTAGCGGTAATTATATTCCTATTTATTCTATGAGAAGCCTTCGCCGCTAAACGAGAAGTACTGTCCGTAGAATTAACAATAACGAACGTAGAATGACTACACGGCTGCCCTCCCCCCTACCACACATACGAAGAACCAGCATTCGTACAAATTCAATCAAACTAACGAGAAAGGGAGGAATTGAACCCCCATATGCTGGTTTCAAGCCAGCCACATAACCACTCTGTCACTTCCTTCTAAAGACATTAGTAAAATGTAGATTACACCACCTTGTCAAGGTGAAATTGCAGGTTAAATCCCTGTATGTCTTAGGCCTAAAGCTTAATGGCACATCCCACACAACTAGGATTCCAAGACGCAGCATCACCTGTTATAGAAGAACTTCTTCACTTCCACGACCACACATTAATAATTGTATTCCTAATTAGTACCTTAGTACTATATATTATTATTGCAATAGTGTCCACCAAGCTTACTAACAAATATATCTTAGACTCCCAAGAAATCGAAATTGTATGAACTATTTTACCAGCCGTCATTTTAGTATTAATTGCCCTACCTTCCCTACGCATTCTATATCTTATAGATGAAATTAATGACCCCCACCTGACAATTAAAGCGATAGGACATCAATGATACTGAAGCTACGAATATACAGACTATGAAAACCTGGGCTTTGACTCCTACATAGTACCAACCCAAGACCTCGTCCCAGGACAATTTCGACTACTAGAAACAGATCATCGAATAGTTGTTCCAATAGAATCCCCAATTCGTATCCTGGTCTCTGCTGAAGACGTACTACACTCTTGAACTGTTCCATCCCTAGGCGTAAAAATGGATGCGGTCCCAGGACGACTTAATCAAACCGCCTTCATTGCCTCACGCCCAGGAGTATTCTACGGACAATGCTCTGAAATTTGCGGGGCAAACCACAGCTTTATACCAATTGTAGTTGAAGCAGTACCGCTAGAACATTTCGAAAACTGATCCTCATTAATACTAGAAGACGCCTCGCTAGGAAGCTAAATATTGGACAAAGCGTTGGCCTTTTAAGCCAAAGACTGGTGACTCCCGACCACCTCTAGTGAAATGCCACAATTAAACCCCGGCCCTTGATTCGCAATCTTAGTATTTTCTTGATTAATTTTCCTAGTAGTTATCCCAACTAAAGTCATAAACCACACCTCACCAAATGAACCAACCCCACTAAGTGCCGAAAAACACAAAACTGAACCCTGAGACTGACCATGATAGCAAGCTTCTTCGACCAATTTATAAGCCCGTCATACCTAGGAATCCCATTAATTGCCGTCGCAATTGCACTCCCCTGAGTACTCTACCCGACCCCATCATCCCGATGAATTAATAATCGACTCATCACAGTCCAAGGATGATTTATTAATCGCTTTACAAACCAACTAATACTCCCACTTAACGTAGGCGGACATAAATGGGCACTACTACTAACCTCACTAATAACCTTCTTAATTACAATTAATATGCTAGGCCTACTACCATACACCTTCACACCCACAACACAACTATCACTCAACATAGGATTCGCCGTACCCCTATGACTCGCCACCGTGGTTATTGGAATGCGAAATCAACCAACAGTTGCCCTAGGACATCTACTACCAGAAGGAACGCCCATCCTGCTGATCCCAGTACTAATTATCATCGAAACAATTAGCCTATTTATTCGACCCTTAGCCCTAGGGGTTCGACTCACAGCAAACTTAACCGCAGGTCATCTTCTAATTCAACTCATCGCCACAGCCGTATTCGTACTTCTACCAATAATACCAACAGTAGCAATCCTAACTGCTACTGTGCTCTTCCTCCTTACACTATTAGAAGTTGCAGTAGCAATAATTCAAGCCTATGTCTTCGTACTTCTCCTAAGCCTATATCTACAAGAAAACGTTTAATGGCCCACCAAGCACATGCCTATCACATAGTTGACCCAAGCCCATGACCACTAACTGGAGCTATCGCTGCTTTACTAATAACATCCGGCTTAGCAATCTGATTCCACTTCCACTCAACAGTGTTAATAACCCTAGGAATAATTCTTCTACTTCTCACCATATACCAATGATGACGGGATATCATCCGGGAAGGAACCTTCCAAGGCCACCACACACTACCAGTGCAAAAAGGACTGCGATATGGAATAATCCTATTTATTACCTCCGAAGTATTCTTCTTCCTTGGATTCTTCTGAGCCTTCTACCACTCAAGCTTAGCACCAACACCAGAACTAGGGGGATGCTGACCCCCGACAGGAGTTATCCCACTAGACCCATTTGAAGTACCACTCCTTAATACAGCCGTACTACTAGCATCAGGGGTCACAGTAACATGAGCCCACCACAGCATCATAGAAGGAGAACGAAAACAAGCCATCCACTCTTTAACACTAACCATCTTACTAGGGCTCTACTTTACCGCCCTGCAAGCCATAGAATACTACGAAGCCCCTTTTACAATCGCAGACGGAGTCTACGGCTCAACATTCTTTGTGGCCACAGGATTCCACGGATTACACGTTATTATTGGATCGTCCTTCCTAGCAGTATGCCTTCTACGCCAAATCCAATACCATTTTACATCTGAACATCACTTTGGCTTCGAAGCCGCTGCCTGATACTGACACTTTGTCGACGTAGTGTGACTATTCCTCTACGTATCTATCTACTGATGAGGCTCATAATCTTTCTAGTATTAAAGTTAGTACAAGTGACTTCCAATCACACAGTCTTGGTTAAACCCCAAGGAAAGATAATGAATTTAGTTACAACCATCTTGATCATTACAATAACCCTGTCATTAGTCCTAGCAGTTGTATCTTTCTGACTACCACAAATAAACCCGGACGCAGAGAAATTATCACCATATGAATGCGGATTTGACCCACTAGGATCCGCCCGACTACCATTTTCTTTACGCTTCTTCCTAGTAGCAATCCTGTTTCTCCTCTTTGACCTAGAGATTGCCCTCCTCCTCCCACTACCCTGAGGCGACCAACTTCACAACCCAACCGAAACATTCTTCTGAGCTACAACAGTCCTGATTTTATTAACCCTCGGCTTAATTTACGAATGAACTCAAGGCGGCTTAGAATGAGCAGAATAGGGAGTTAGTCCAAGACAAGACCTCTGATTTCGGCTCAGAAAATCGTGGTTTAATTCCACGACCCCCTTATGACACCTGTACATTTTAGCTTTAGCTCAGCATTTATTCTAGGTCTAATAGGACTAGCATTCCATCGAACTCACCTGCTCTCAGCACTCCTGTGCTTAGAAGGAATGATATTATCCCTATTTATTGCATTGGCCCTGTGAATACTACAATTCGAATCCACGGGATTCTCAACAGCCCCTATACTGCTCTTAGCCTTTTCTGCTTGCGAGGCTAGTACGGGCCTAGCACTACTAGTCGCCACCGCCCGTACTCATGGCACCGACCGGCTACAGAACCTCAATCTTCTACAATGCTAAAAGTATTAATTCCTACAATTATATTATTTCCAACAATTTGATTAGCCCCCCCAAAATGGTTATGAACAACTACAACTGCACACAGCCTCCTAATTGCCTTCGCTAGCCTTACATGGCTAAAATGAACATCCGAAACCGGATGGGCCTCTTCCAACACATACTTGGCCACAGACCCCCTATCAACCCCCCTCCTAGTACTAACATGCTGGCTACTACCCCTTATAATCCTCGCCAGCCAAAACCATATTAACCCAGAACCAATTGGCCGACAACGCTCATATATTATACTCCTCACCTCATTACAAGCTTTTCTAATCATGGCCTTCGGCGCCACAGAAATTATTATGTTTTATATTATATTTGAAGCCACACTTATCCCAACCCTCATCATCATTACCCGGTGAGGAAATCAAACCGAACGACTAAATGCAGGGACCTATTTTCTATTTTATACCCTAGCAGGGTCACTCCCACTTCTAGTTGCCCTCCTCCTCCTTCAACAGTCTACGGGAACCTTATCAATATTAATCCTCCAATACTCCCAACCCCTGCAACTAAACACCTGAGGCCATATAGCCTGATGAGCCGGCTGCTTAGTTGCATTCTTAGTCAAAATACCCCTATATGGAGTCCACCTATGGCTACCAAAAGCGCATGTAGAAGCCCCTGTAGCAGGGTCAATAGTACTAGCAGCAGTCTTACTGAAACTTGGCGGATACGGAATAATGCGCATAATAGTAATACTGGACCCCCTATCAAAAGAACTAGCCTACCCATTTATTATCCTAGCTCTTTGAGGCATTATCATAACCGGGTCAATCTGCCTTCGACAAACAGACCTAAAATCACTAATCGCCTACTCATCCGTAAGCCACATGGGACTAGTAGCAGGAGGGATCCTGATCCAAACCCCATGAGGATTTTCAGGGGCAATTATCCTAATGATTGCCCATGGACTGGTATCCTCAGCACTATTCTGCCTGGCCAACACAGCATATGAACGAACCCACAGCCGAACAATAGTCCTTGCCCGAGGACTACAAGTGATCTTTCCATTAACCGCAATATGATGATTTATTGCTAATTTAGCTAACCTAGCACTCCCCCCTCTGCCAAACTTAATGGGCGAACTCATAATCATCACAACACTATTCGACTGATCCCCATGAACGATTCTGCTCACCGGACTAGGCACACTAATTACAGCTGGCTACTCCCTATATATATTCCTCATATCACAACGAGGCCCAACACCAAACCATATTATAGGACTCCAACCATTCCACACCCGAGAACACCTGCTAATAACCCTACACCTAATTCCCGTCATCCTGCTAATAACAAAGCCAGAACTCATGTGAGGATGGTGCTACTGTAAGTATAGTTTAACCAAAACATTAGATTGTGATTCTAAAAACAGGGGTTAAAACCCCCTTACTCACCAAGGAAGAACAGAAAATAGTAAGTACTGCTAATCCTTACACTCCATGGTTAAAATCCGTGGCTTCCTTGTGCTTTTAAAGGATAACAGTTCATCCATTGGTCTTAGGAACCAAAAACTCTTGGTGCAAGTCCAAGTGAAAGCTAAAAATGACACTAATTATACACTCATCTCTCCTTCTAATTTTCTTCATCTTAGCATATCCCCTACTTATATCATTTAACCCCAACCAACAAGGATTTAACATAGCAGAAACAACCAAAACCGCCGTTAGCTCCGCATTCTTCGTTAGCCTCCTGCCACTTATGATTTTCCTGAACTTAAAAACAGAAGGCATCATCACAAACTGACAATGAATAAATACCCAAACATTTGACGTAAATATTAGCTTTAAATTTGACCACTACTCCTTAATTTTCGTTCCAATTGCCCTATACGTCACCTGATCAATTCTAGAGTTCGCCCTATGATATATACACTCAGACCCTAACATTAATCGATTCTTTAAATACCTACTCACGTTTTTAGTAGCTATAATAATCCTAGTTACAGCCAACAATATATTCCAGCTATTTATCGGCTGAGAAGGGGTGGGAATTATATCATTCCTACTTATTGGATGATGACACGGACGAGCAGATGCTAACACAGCAGCTCTTCAAGCCGTAATTTATAATCGAGTAGGGGACATTGGACTAATTATAACTATAGCCTGGTTCGCAGTAAACCTTAACTCCTGAGAAATTCAACAAATTTTTACACTATCAAAAGACTTTGATATAACAATTCCCCTAATAGGACTTGCCTTAGCAGCAACGGGAAAATCAGCCCAATTCGGCCTCCACCCTTGGCTCCCGTCCGCCATGGAAGGTCCTACGCCAGTATCCGCCCTACTTCACTCAAGTACTATAGTCGTTGCAGGAATCTTCCTACTAATCCGCCTCCACCCCCTTATAGAAAATAATCAACTAGCCTTAACAACCTGTCTTTGCCTCGGAGCACTAACCTCACTATTTACAGCCACCTGTGCTCTAACCCAAAATGATATCAAAAAAATTGTAGCCTTCTCAACATCAAGTCAGCTAGGATTAATAATAGTCACAATTGGATTAAATCAACCACAACTAGCATTCCTCCACATCTGTACACATGCCTTCTTTAAAGCCATACTATTTCTATGTTCAGGATCAATTATTCATAGTCTAAATGACGAACAAGATATTCGAAAAATAGGCGGACTATTTAATATCATACCCGCCACCTCAACCTACTTTACAATTGGCAGCCTCGCCCTGACAGGAACCCCCTTCCTAGCAGGGTTCTTCTCAAAAGATGCAATTATTGAAGCCTTAAACACCTCCTATCTAAACGCCTGAGCCCTGACCCTAACACTAGTTGCCACATCATTTACTGCGGTATATAACTACCGACTAGTATACTTCGTAGTTATAGGAACCCCCCGATTCCTACCTCTTTCCCCAATTAACGAAAATAACCCACTGGTAATTAACTCTATTAAACGGCTTGCCTGAGGAAGCATTATTGCAGGACTCATCATTACACAAAACTTCCTACCAATAAAAACACCAGTCATAACAATGCCAACCACCCTAAAAATAGCAGCCCTCTTGGTAACAATTGCAGGCCTACTAGTAGCTATAGAATTAGCTAACATAACAAGTAAACAGGTAAAAATTACTCCAGCAATCCTAACACACCACTTCTCAAACATACTAGGATTCTTCCCCATAATTGTTCACCGCCTCCTTCCAAAACTTAAACTTACCCTAGGACAATCAGCTGCCACTCAACTAGACAAAACATGACTTGAAGCCATTGGACCAAAAGGCCTAGCACTAACACAAATAACTATGGCAAAGATTACAAACGACATCACACGAGGAATGATCAAAACATATCTAACTATCTTCCTCCTGACTCTAATCTTAGCCACAATCCCAGTTCTCCTTTAAACTGCCCGAAGGGTCCCACGACTTAAACCACGGGTTAATTCTAGCACAACAAGCAAAGTTAAAAGCAACACCCAAGCACAGATAACCAGCATACCCCCACCAGACGAATACATCACGGCCACACCACCGATATCCCCACGCAAAACAGAAAACTCCTTCAGCCCATCTACAATTACTCACGAACCCTCATATCAGCCCCCTCAAAATAACCCCGCTACCAGACCAACCCCTAATAAATAAACTAAAACATAGAACAACACGGAACGACTTCCCCAAGCCTCCGGGAAGGGCTCAGCGGCTAAAGCTGCTGAATAAGCAAAAACCACAAGCATCCCCCCTAAATAAATTAAGAAAAGGACCAGCGATAAAAAAGAACCTCCATGACCAACTAAAACCCCACACCCAACCCCAGCTGCCACCACTAAACCAAATGCAGCAAAATAAGGCGTAGGATTAGAAGCGACAGCAACTAAACCTACAATTAAAGCTATCAGTAATAAAGACGTAAAATAGGTCATAATTCTTGCTCAGATTTTAACCGAGACCAATGACTTGAAGAACCACCGTTGTTATTCAACTACAAGAACCATCATGGCAAGCCTACGAAAAACGCACCCCCTAATTAAAATTGCTAACAACGCACTAGTTGACCTACCAGCACCATCTAATATTTCAGCTTGATGAAATTTTGGTTCTCTTCTGGGACTATGCTTAGCTACTCAAATCCTTACCGGCCTATTCTTAGCCATGCATTACACCTCAGATATTTCAACCGCATTTTCATCAGTTGTCCATATCTGCCGAGATGTAAACTACGGCTGGCTGATCCGTAACATGCACGCCAACGGAGCATCATTCTTTTTCCTTTGCATCTACATACACATTGCCCGAGGACTGTACTACGGCTCTTACCTCTACAAGGAAACCTGAAACATCGGCGTAATTCTCCTACTACTAGTCATAGCGACAGCCTTCGTTGGCTACGTACTTCCATGAGGCCAAATATCTTTCTGAGGCGCTACAGTAATTACAAATCTCCTCTCCGCCGTACCATATATAGGAGACATACTAGTCCAATGAATCTGAGGCGGATTTTCGGTAGATAACGCAACACTGACACGATTCTTCGCATTTCACTTCCTACTACCATTTATTATTGCTGCCGCAACCATTCTACATCTCCTATTCCTCCACGAAACAGGGTCAAATAACCCAATTGGACTAAACTCAGACGCAGACAAAATCTCCTTCCACCCATACTTTACCTACAAAGACCTACTCGGATTCGTAATTATACTACTAGCCCTTACACTACTAGCATTATTTTCCCCTAACCTACTAGGAGACCCGGAAAACTTTACCCCCGCCAACCCCCTAGTCACCCCTCCACATATCAAACCAGAATGATACTTCCTATTTGCCTATGCTATTTTACGGTCGATCCCGAACAAACTAGGAGGGGTTCTCGCTTTACTATTCTCCATTCTAGTACTAATAGTGGTACCGCTCCTACACACCTCGAAACAACGGGGACTAACCTTCCGCCCAATCACCCAGTTCCTGTTCTGAACCCTAGTAGCAGATATAATTATCTTAACATGAATCGGGGGTATACCAGTAGAACACCCATTCATCATCATCGGACAAATCGCATCCGTCCTATACTTCGCACTATTCCTCATTCTCATTCCACTGGCAGGATGGTTAGAAAATAAAGCACTAGAATGAGCTTGCCCTAGTAGCTTAGCCTAAAAGCATCGGTCTTGTAATCCGAAGATCGGAGGTTAAACTCCTCCCTAGCGCCCAGAAAAGAGAGATTTTAACTCTCACCACTGGCTCCCAAAGCCAGAATTCTAAATTAAACTATTTTCTGGGGATAACACCCTTTATGGTTTAATACATAATATGCATAATATTGCATTGATGTGCTAATACATGTATGTATTATCACCAACCCATTATTTTAACCATAAAGCAAGTACTAAATACTAGGCTATACATAAAGCATAATATTGAAGCCTAGAAATAAGACCATCTAACCCAGAAAAATAGATTAACTCCCTTAACAAATCGACCTCACAATTTTCCTTGAATAAACAACTAATATTGCATCGAAATATATTAATGTAGTAAGAGACCACCAACCTATTATATAAAGGTACATCATGCATGATAGGGTCAGGGACAATAATCGTGGGGGTAGCACAATGTGAACTATTACTGGCATCTGGTTCCTATTTCAGGAACATAACTGTAGTATCCCACCCTCGGATAATTATACTGGCATCTGATTAATGGTGTGGTACATATGTCTCGTTACCCACCATGCCGGGCGTTCTCTTATATGCATAACGTTCTCTTTTTCTTTTTCCTTTTCATCTGGCATTTCAGAGTGCAAGCTAAAGATTGCTGTTTAAGGTGGAACATATTCCTTGTATGTGACACGAAAGTTAATTATTGAAAGACATAAATTAAGAGTTACATACTATTATATCAAGTGCATAACATATTCATCTCTTGTTCAACTTATCCTTACATAATGCCCCCTTTGGTTTTTGCGCGACAAACCCCCCTACCCCCCTACGCCCAACGAATCCTGTTATCCTTGTCAAACCCCTAAACCAAGGAGGACTCAAGAACGTGTAAACCAACAAGTTGAGATATGAATTGGCATCCCATTATATATATATATATATATATATATATATGCACCAATTTTTTTAATTTCTGCACACAATTAACCTAAAAGGCCCTACCAAAAGTTTGTAAAAAAACAACCCGACACTGAATATTCTAACATTATTAATCG